GCTAGCGTAGCTTAATACAAAGCATAGCACTGAAGATGCTAAGATGAGTCCTAAAAAACTCCGTAAGCACAAAGGCATGGTCCCGACCTTATTATCAGCTCTAACTCAACTTACACATGCAAGTATCCGCAACCCAGTGAGTATGCCCTCAATCCCCCGCCCGGGGACGAGGAGCGGGCATCAGGCACAAACATTAGCCCAAGACGCCTGGCCAAGCCACACCCCCAAGGGAATTCAGCAGTGATAAACATTAAGCCATAAGTGAAAACTTGACTCAGTCAGTGTTAAAAGGGCCGGTAAAACTCGTGCCAGCCACCGCGGTTAGACGAGAGGCCCCAGTTGATATTATAACGGCGTAAAGGGTGGTTAAGGATAAACAAAAATAAAGCCAAATGGCCCCTTGGCCGTCATACGCTTCTAGGTGTCCGAAGCCCCAACACGAAAGTAGCTTTAACAGACCACCTGACCCCACGAAAGCTGAGAAACAAACTGGGATTAGATACCCCACTATGCTCAGCCATAAACTTAGACATCCAGCCACAATTAGATGTCCGCCAGGGTACTACGAGCATTAGCTTAAAACCCAAAGGACCTGACGGTGTCTCAGATCCCCCTAGAGGAGCCTGTTCTAGAACCGATAACCCCCGTTAAACCTCACCACTCCTAGCCACCCCAGCCTATATACCGCCGTCGTCAGCTTACCCTGTGAAGGATATAAAAGTAAGCAAAATGGGTACAACCCAGAACGTCAGGTCGAGGTGTAGCGCATGAAGTGGAAAGAAATGGGCTACATTTTCTACCACAGAATATTACGAACATGTACCATGAAATAGTGCTTGAAGGAGGATTTAGTAGTAAAAGGGAAATAGAGTGTCCCTTTGAACCCGGCTCTGAGACGCGTACACACCGCCCGTCACTCTCCCCTGTCAAAACGCATTAGAAATACTTAATACAAAAGCACTGACAAGGGGAGGCAAGTCGTAACACGGTAAGTGTACCGGAAGGTGCACTTGGACCAAACCCAGGGTGTGGCTGAGCTAGTCAAGCATCTCACTTACACCGAGAAGACATCCATGCAAGTTGGATCACCCTGAGCCAAACAGCTAGCTTAAACACTCAATAACTAAACAATATAAATAAAACAAAATAGCCTTACACCAAAACTTAAACCATTCTTTTACCTTAGTATGGGAGACAGAAAAGGTCCCACAAAGCAATAGAAAAAGTACCGCAAGGGAAAGCTGAAAGAGAAGTGAAACAACCCATATAAGCACTAAAAAGCAAAGATTTAACCTTGTACCTTTTGCATCATGATTTAGCCAGTATACCCAAGCAAAGAGACCTTTAGTTTGAAACCCCGAAACCAGGTGAGCTACCCCGAGACAGCCTATTATAGGGCCAACCCGTCTCTGTGGCAAAAGAGTGGAAAGAGCTCCGGGTAGAAGTGACAGACCTACCGAACCTGGTGATAGCTGGTTACCTAAGAAATGGATAGAAGTTCAGCCTCGTGCACCCCAAGTCAAGCAAATAAGAACAAGACACTGAGAGAAATACACGAGAGTTAGTTAAAGGGGGTACAGCCCCTTTAACGAAGGACACAACCTTCCCAGGAGGATAAAGATCACAATACACAAAACATACTATTCTAGTGGGCCTAAAAGCAGCCATCTAAACAGAAAGCGTTAAAGCTCAGACAGACAAAAGTTTATTATTCTGATAAAAAATCTTATTCCCCTAAACACTATTAGGCCAACCCATGCCCCCATGGAAGAGACTATGCTAAAATGAGTAACAAGAAGGCCCGCCCTTCTCCAAGCACAAGTGTAAGCCAAAACGGACCAACCATTGGCAACTAACGAACTCAACCCAAGAGAGCAATGTGAGCTACAAAAAAATCAAGAAAAACCCACAGCTAAACCATCGTTACCCCCACACTGGAGTGCACCTAAAGGAAAGACTAAAAGAAAAGGAAGGAACTCGGCAAACACAAGCCTCGCCTGTTTACCAAAAACATCGCCTCCTGCAACACAACCAAGTATAGGAGGTCCAGCCTGCCCAGTGACTACGAGTTTAACGGCCGCGGTATTTTGACCGTGCAAAGGTAGCGCAATCACTTGTCTTTTAAATAGAGACCTGTATGAATGGCTAAACGAGGGCTTAGCTGTCTCCCCTTTCCAGTCAGTGAAATTGATCTACCCGTGCAGAAGCGGGTATAATAATACAAGACGAGAAGACCCTTTGGAGCTTAAGGTACAAAACTCAACCACGTAAAACAACTCAATAAAAAGCAAAAACCTTGTGGAAAATGAAATTTTACCTTCGGTTGGGGCGACCACGGAGAAGAATAAAACCTCCAAGTGGACTAGGACAAATATCCTAAAACTAAGAGAGACATCTCTAAGCCACAGAACATCTGACCAAACATGATCCGGCCAACAAGACCGATCAACGAACCAAGTTACCCTAGGGATAACAGCGCAATCCTCTCCCAGAGTCCATATCGACGAGGGGGTTTACGACCTCGATGTTGGATCAGGACATCCTAATGGTGCAGCCGCTATTAAGGGTTCGTTTGTTCAACGATTAAAGTCCTACGTGATCTGAGTTCAGACCGGAGCAATCCAGGTCAGTTTCTATCTGTAAAGCTACTTTTCCTAGTACGAAAGGATCGGAAAAGGAGGGCCCATGCTTAAAGCACGCCCTACTCCTAATTTATGAAAGCAAATAAATAAGGTAAAGGAAGAGCAAAACTTCTTTTTTAAGCCAGCCAAAATAAGGACATACTGGGGTGGCAGAGCATGGTAAATTGCGAAAGGCCTAAGCCCTTTTAGCCGGAGGTTCAAATCCTCTCCCCAGTTATGCTAAACATCCTAATAACCCATCTAATTAACCCCCTAGCTTACATCGTACCAGTATTACTAGCAGTAGCCTTCTTAACACTAATCGAACGAAAAGTGCTAGGATATATACAACTACGAAAAGGACCAAACGTAGTAGGACCCTACGGATTACTACAACCAATCGCAGACGGTGTAAAACTATTCATTAAAGAACCCGTGCGCCCATCCACATCGTCCCCATTTCTATTTTTAGCCACCCCAATACTTGCACTCACCCTAGCCATAACCTTATGAGCACCAATACCTATGCCCCACCCAGTAACTGACCTAAACCTAGGAATCCTATTTATCCTAGCCCTATCGAGTCTAGCCGTATATTCGATTTTAGGATCAGGATGAGCATCAAATTCAAAATATGCGTTAATTGGGGCCCTACGGGCCGTAGCCCAAACAATCTCATATGAAGTTAGCCTAGGACTAATCCTCCTATCTGTAATTATTTTCTCTGGAGGATATACCCTACAAACGTTCAACGTCACCCAAGAAAGCATTTGACTACTAATTCCCGCTTGACCCTTAGCCGCAATATGGTACATCTCAACACTAGCTGAAACAAACCGAGCACCATTTGACCTAACAGAAGGAGAATCAGAGCTAGTATCTGGTTTCAACGTAGAATATGCCGGAGGACCATTCGCACTATTCTTCCTAGCCGAATATGCTAATATCCTCTTAATAAACACCCTCTCAGCTGTCCTATTCCTGGGAGCCTCACACACCCCAACCATCCCTGAACTTACAACAGTCAGCCTGATAACCAAAGCTGCATTGCTATCCGTCGTATTCCTATGAGTGCGAGCCTCATACCCACGATTCCGATACGACCAGCTAATACACCTTGTATGAAAAAACTTTCTCCCCCTTACACTTGCCTTCGTGTTATGACATACCGCCCTGCCAATCGCACTAGCAGGACTCCCCCCACAACTATAATAAAGGAACTGTGCCTGAGCGCCCAAGGACCACTTTGATAGAGTGACTTACAGGGGTTAAAACCCCCTCAGTTCCTAGAAAGAAGGGAATCGAACCCATACTCAAGAGATCAAAACTCTCGGTGCTTCCTCTACACCACTTTCTAGGGCGAAGTCAGCTAATAAAGCTTCCGGGCCCATACCCCGAACATGACGGTTAAAGTCCCTCCTCCGCCAATGAACCCATACGTACTTGCAATTCTATTATCTAGCTTAGGATTAGGAACCACCCTTACCTTCGCCAGCTCCCACTGACTACTAGCTTGAATGGGCTTAGAGATTAATACACTGGCAATCACCCCCCTAATAGCACAACATCACCACCCCCGTGCAGTAGAAGCAACCACAAAATATTTCCTAACCCAAGCCACTGCAGCAGCAATAATCCTATTCGCGAGCACAACAAATGCATGAATAACAGGAGAATGGAGCATTAACGACCTATCAAGCCCCATCGCCAGCACAATGTTCATAACTGCCCTAGCACTTAAAATTGGACTTGCACCAATACATTTTTGAATACCAGAAGTGCTACAAGGATTAGACCTATTAACAGGACTAATTCTATCCACCTGACAAAAGCTTGCCCCGCTTGCACTAATTATCCAAACAGCACAAACCATTGACCCATCACTACTAACACTTCTAGGAATTACTTCCACATTGGTGGGAGGATGAGGAGGGTTAAACCAAACCCAAATTCGAAAAATTCTGGCCTACTCCTCGATCGCACACATAGGATGGATAATTATCGTCATCCAATACGCCCCACAACTCACATTAATTGCACTAGGAACATACATTATTATAACCTCCGCAGCATTCCTAACCATAAAAATATCATTAACAACGAAAATTAGCACGCTAGCAACAACCTGATCAAAAAACCCCATCCTGACATCAACAACCGCCCTAGTTCTACTATCATTAGGTGGCCTACCACCACTCACAGGATTCATACCAAAATGATTAATTCTACAAGAACTAGCAAAGCAAGAACTCCCTATCGTAGCTACAACTATAGCCCTGACCGCCCTAATCAGCCTATACTTCTACCTACGACTATGCTACGCAATAACACTAACCATCTCCCCCAACACGACCAACTCAACCACCCCTTGACGAACCAACACAAACCAAACCTCCCTCCCCCTAGCCTTATTTACCATGGCCGCCCTTGGGTTATTACCAATAACCCCAACCATTATGGCACTAACCACCTAGGGACTTAGGATAATATCAGACCAAAAGCCTTCAAAGCTCTAAGTAGAAGTGAAAATCTTCTAGTCCCTGACTAAGACCTACAAGAAACTAACTTGCATCTCCTGATTGCAAATCAGGTACTTTAATTAAGCTAAGGCCTTACTAGGTGGGAAGGCCTCGATCCTACAAACTCTTAGTTAACAGCTAAGCGCTCAAACCAGCGAGCATCCACCTACTTTTCCCGCCGCCTAACCTAATAAGGCGGGAAAAGCCCCGGCAGAGTATTAGTCTGCGTCTCCAGATTTGCAATCTGATGTGCTCTTCACCACGGGGCTGATAGGAAGAGGACTTAAACCTCTATCTTCGGGGCTACAACCCACTGCCTAAACTCTCGGCCACCCTACCTGTGGCAATCACGCGCTGATTCTTCTCTACCAACCATAAAGACATTGGCACCCTTTACCTTGTATTTGGTGCCTGAGCCGGAATAGTGGGAACCGCCTTAAGCCTCCTTATCCGAGCTGAGCTAAGCCAACCTGGGTCACTTCTAGGAGATGACCAAATTTATAACGTTATCGTTACTGCCCATGCCTTCGTAATAATTTTCTTTATAGTAATGCCTATTCTCATCGGAGGATTCGGAAACTGACTTGTGCCATTAATAATTGGAGCCCCTGACATAGCATTTCCACGAATAAATAACATAAGTTTCTGACTACTACCCCCATCATTTCTACTATTATTAGCCTCCTCCGGTGTCGAAGCTGGGGCCGGAACGGGGTGAACAGTGTATCCGCCTCTTGCAGGAAACCTAGCCCACGCAGGAGCATCGGTAGACCTAACAATTTTCTCACTACACTTAGCAGGTGTGTCATCAATCCTGGGTGCAATCAATTTTATCACTACAACCATTAACATGAAACCCCCAGCCATTTCCCAGTACCAAACACCACTATTCGTCTGATCCGTGCTTGTAACCGCCGTACTACTCCTCCTATCACTACCTGTTTTAGCTGCCGGAATTACAATACTGCTAACAGATCGAAATCTCAATACCACATTCTTTGACCCAGCAGGAGGAGGAGACCCAATTCTTTACCAACACCTATTCTGATTCTTCGGACACCCAGAAGTTTATATTCTTATTCTTCCAGGGTTCGGAATTATCTCCCACGTGGTAGCTTATTACTCAGGTAAAAAAGAACCATTCGGTTATATAGGAATGGTTTGAGCTATAATGGCTATCGGCCTTCTAGGATTCATCGTATGAGCCCACCACATATTCACTGTTGGGATAGACGTAGATACTCGTGCATACTTCACATCCGCAACAATAATTATCGCAATCCCTACAGGTGTAAAAGTATTTAGCTGATTAGCCACACTTCACGGAGGATCTATTAAATGAGAAACACCCATGCTATGGGCCCTAGGATTTATTTTCCTGTTCACAGTGGGTGGTTTAACAGGGATCGTCCTATCAAACTCATCATTAGACATCGTCCTTCATGACACCTATTATGTAGTCGCACATTTCCACTACGTATTATCAATAGGTGCCGTATTCGCTATTATAGCAGCCTTCGTACACTGATTCCCCCTACTAACAGGATACACCCTTCATAGCGCCTGAACAAAAATCCACTTTGGGGTTATATTTATTGGAGTCAACCTCACATTCTTCCCACAACATTTCCTAGGCCTAGCAGGCATGCCACGACGATACTCTGATTACCCAGACGCCTATGCCCTATGAAACACAGTATCATCTATTGGGTCCCTAATTTCTTTAGTAGCAGTAATCATATTCCTATTTATCTTATGAGAAGCCTTCGCCGCTAAGCGGGAAGTACTATCTGTAGAATTAACAATAACAAATGTAGAATGACTTCACGGCTGCCCTCCCCCCTACCACACATACGAAGAACCAGCATTCGTACAAATTCAATCAAATTAACGAGAAAGGGAGGAATTGAACCCCCATATGCTGGTTTCAAGCCAGCCACATAACCACTCTGTCACTTCCTTCTAAAGACATTAGTAAAATGTAAATTACACCACCTTGTCAAGGTGAAATCGTAGGTTAAATCCCTGCATGTCTTAAGCCCAAAGCTTAATGGCACATCCAACACAACTAGGATTCCAAGACGCGGCATCACCCGTTATAGAAGAACTTCTTCATTTCCACGACCATGCACTAATAATCGTGTTCCTAATTAGTACTTTAGTATTATATATTATTGTTGCAATGGTTTCAACTAAACTTACTAACAAATACATTCTAGACTCCCAAGAAATTGAAATTGTATGAACCATTCTTCCAGCCGTCATTTTAGTACTAATTGCCTTACCCTCTCTACGCATCCTATATCTTATAGACGAAATTAACGACCCCCACCTAACAATCAAAGCAATAGGACATCAATGATACTGAAGTTATGAATATACAGATTACGAAAACCTAGGATTTGACTCTTATATAGTACCAACTCAAGACCTAACCCCAGGACAATTCCGACTTCTGGAAACAGACCACCGAATAGTTGTTCCAATAGAATCCCCAGTTCGTGTCTTAGTATCTGCCGAAGATGTATTACACTCCTGAGCTGTCCCATCCCTAGGTGTAAAAATAGATGCAGTTCCAGGACGACTAAACCAAACCGCCTTTATCGCCTCACGCCCAGGACTATTCTACGGACAATGCTCCGAAATCTGCGGAGCCAACCACAGCTTTATACCAATTGTAGTTGAAGCAGTACCACTAGAACACTTCGAAAACTGATCCTCACTAATACTAGAAGACGCCTCGCTAGGAAGCTAAATATTGGACAAAGCGTTGGCCTTTTAAGCCAAAGACTGGTGACTCCCGACCACCCCTAGTGAAATGCCACAATTAAACCCCGGCCCTTGATTTGCAATTTTAGTGTTTTCTTGACTAATCTTCTTAACTATTATCCCAACCAAAATCCTAAACCATACTTCCCCGAATGAACCAACCCCAGTAAGTGCCGAAAAACACAAAACTGAGTCCTGAGATTGACCATGATAGTAAGCTTCTTCGACCAATTTGCAAGCCCATCATACCTAGGAATTCCACTTATCGCCATCGCGATTGCACTACCGTGAGTACTCTACCCAACTCCATCGTCCCGATGAATCAATAACCGACTTATCACAATCCAAGGATGATTTATCAACCGATTTACAAATCAATTAATATTACCACTAAACGTAGGTGGACATAAATGAGCGCTACTATTAGCCTCACTAATAATCTTCCTAATTACAATCAACATGCTTGGTCTACTACCATACACGTTTACACCCACAACACAACTATCACTCAATATAGGATTCGCCGTACCACTATGACTCGCCACAGTAATTATCGGAATGCGAAATCAACCCACAGTTGCCCTAGGACACCTACTACCAGAAGGAACACCCATCCCACTTATCCCAGTACTAATTATTATCGAAACAATTAGCCTATTCATCCGACCACTAGCCCTTGGAGTACGACTCACGGCTAACCTAACCGCAGGCCACCTACTAATCCAACTCATCGCCACAGCCGTATTTGTCCTTCTACCAATAATACCAACAGTAGCAATTCTAACTGCCACAGTACTATTCCTGCTTACACTGCTAGAAGTCGCAGTCGCAATAATTCAAGCCTATGTATTTGTACTTCTTCTAAGCCTATATCTACAAGAAAACGTCTAATGGCCCACCAAGCACATGCCTATCATATAGTTGATCCAAGCCCATGACCACTGACCGGAGCTATCGCTGCCCTACTAATAACGTCCGGCTTAGCAATCTGATTTCACTTCCATTCTACAACACTAATAACTCTTGGAATAATTCTCCTGCTTCTTACAATATACCAATGATGACGTGATATCATCCGAGAAGGAACATTCCAAGGACACCACACACCCCCAGTACAAAAAGGACTACGATACGGAATAATTCTATTCATCACCTCCGAAGTATTCTTCTTCCTAGGGTTCTTCTGAGCTTTCTACCACTCAAGCCTAGCACCAACCCCGGAACTAGGAGGATGCTGACCCCCCACAGGAATTATCCCACTGGACCCATTCGAAGTACCCCTCCTTAATACAGCCGTACTTCTAGCATCAGGGGTCACAGTAACATGGGCCCACCACAGTATCATGGAAGGAGAACGAAAACAAGCCATCCAATCCCTAACGTTAACCATCTTACTAGGACTCTACTTCACCGCGCTCCAAGCCATAGAATACTATGAAGCACCCTTCACAATTGCAGACGGAGTTTATGGTTCAACATTCTTCGTAGCCACAGGATTCCACGGCCTACATGTTATTATTGGATCAACTTTCCTGATAGTATGCCTTCTACGCCAAATCCAATACCACTTCACATCTGAACACCATTTCGGCTTCGAAGCCGCTGCCTGATACTGACATTTTGTTGACGTAGTATGACTATTCCTCTACGTATCTATCTATTGATGAGGCTCATAATCTTTCTAGTATTAAAGTTAGTACAAGTGACTTCCAATCACACAGTCTTGGTTAAACCCCAAGGAAAGATAATGAATCTAATTATAACCATTCTAACTATTACAACAGCCCTATCCCTAATTCTGGGGGTCGTATCTTTTTGATTACCACAAATAAACCCAGACGCAGAAAAACTATCACCATACGAATGCGGATTTGACCCGTTGGGATCTGCCCGACTGCCATTTTCCCTACGCTTTTTCCTAGTAGCAATCCTATTCCTCCTTTTTGATCTGGAAATCGCCCTCCTTCTCCCACTACCGTGAGGAGACCAACTCCAAAATCCCACCGGAACATTTTTCTGAGCCACAACAGTCCTAATCCTATTAACCCTAGGACTAATTTATGAATGAACTCAAGGCGGCCTAGAATGAGCAGAATAGAGAGCTAGTCCAAAACAAGACCTCTGATTTCGGCTCAGAAAATCGTGGTTTAACTCCACGACTCTCTTATGACACCCGTACATTTTAGCTTTAGCTCAGCATTCATTTTAGGCCTTATAGGATTGGCATTTCACCGAACCCACTTACTCTCCGCACTCCTCTGCCTAGAGGGAATAATATTATCCCTATTTATTGCACTAGCCCTGTGAGCATTACAATTCGAATCCACAGGATTTTCAACAGCCCCTATACTACTCCTAGCCTTCTCTGCTTGTGAAGCAAGTACCGGCCTAGCACTACTAGTAGCCACCGCCCGCACCCACGGCACTGACCGACTACAAAACCTCAACTTACTACAATGCTAAAAGTACTAATTCCCACAATTATGCTGTTCCCAACAATCTGATTAACCTCCCCTAAGTGACTATGAACAACTACAACCGCACACAGCCTCCTAATTGCCTTCATCAGCCTAACATGATTAAAATGAACGTCCGAAACCGGATGGGCCTCCCCTAACATATATCTAGCCACAGACCCACTATCAACCCCCCTTTTAGTACTAACATGCTGATTACTCCCACTTATGATCCTAGCCAGCCAAAACCATATTAACCCCGAACCAATCAGCCGACAACGCTCGTACATCACACTTCTAACCTCACTACAAACCTTCCTAATTATGGCATTCGGAGCAACAGAAATCATCATATTCTACATCATATTTGAAGCCACACTAATCCCAACCCTCATCATCATCACCCGGTGAGGAAACCAAACCGAACGACTTAACGCAGGAACCTATTTCCTATTTTATACTCTAGCTGGATCCCTCCCACTTTTAGTCGCCCTACTTCTTCTTCAACAATCCACAGGAACACTATCAATACTAGTACTCCAATACTCACAACCACTACAACTTAACTCCTGAGGCCATATGATCTGGTGAGCCGGCTGCTTACTCGCATTTCTAGTCAAAATACCACTATACGGAGTTCACCTATGATTACCAAAAGCACACGTTGAAGCCCCTGTGGCAGGTTCAATAGTACTAGCGGCAGTTTTACTAAAGCTTGGCGGGTACGGAATAATGCGAATAATAGTGATGCTAGACCCACTATCAAAAGAACTGGCCTACCCATTTATTATTCTGGCCCTTTGAGGAATTATCATAACCGGATCAATTTGCCTTCGACAAACAGACTTAAAATCATTAATTGCTTACTCCTCCGTGAGCCACATGGGACTGGTCGCAGGAGGAATTCTAATTCAAACCCCATGAGGATTCTCAGGAGCAATCATCCTAATAGTCGCCCACGGATTAGTGTCATCAGCCTTATTCTGTTTAGCCAACACAGCATATGAACGAACCCACAGCCGAACAATAATCCTCGCCCGAGGATTACAAGTAATCTTCCCACTGACCGCAGTGTGGTGATTTATCGCCAACCTGGCCAATCTAGCACTACCACCACTACCTAATCTGATAGGAGAACTAATAATTATTACGACACTATTCAGCTGATCCCCATGAACAATCTTACTTACCGGCCTAGGAACACTAATTACAGCTGGCTACTCCCTATACATATTCCTAATATCACAACGAGGCCCAACACCAAACCACATTACAGGGCTCCAACCGTTCCACACCCGAGAACACCTACTAATAACCCTACACCTAATCCCCGTCATCCTACTAGTAACGAAGCCAGAACTCATGTGAGGATGATGCTACTGTAAGTATAGTTTAACCAAAATATTAGATTGTGATTCTAAAGACAGGAGTTAAAATCCCCTTACTCACCAAGGAAGTACAGAAAATAGTAAGCACTGCTAATCCTTACACTCCATGGTTAAAATCCGTGGCTTCCTTGCGCTTTCAAAGGATAACAGCTCATCCGTTGGTCTTAGGAACCAAAAACTCTTGGTGCAAATCCAAGTGAAAGCTAAAATGACACTAATTATACATTCATCACTTATTCTAATCTTTTTTATCCTAATATACCCGCTACTTACAACACTCAACCCCGACCAACAAGAATCCAAAATGGCAGAAATAACTAAAATTGCTGTTAGCTCCGCATTCTTTATCAGCCTTCTACCCCTTATAATCTTCCTAGACTCAAATACAGAGGGCATTATCACAAACTGACAATGAATAAACACCCAAACATTTGACGTAAACATCAGCTTTAAATTCGACCACTACTCCCTAATTTTCGTCCCAATTGCCCTATATGTAACCTGATCAATTCTAGAATTCGCGCTATGATACATACACTCCGACCCAAACATCAACCGATTCTTTAAATACCTACTTACATTTCTAGTAGCCATAATCATCCTAGTCACAGCCAACAACATATTCCAACTATTTATTGGATGAGAAGGAGTAGGAATTATATCGTTCCTCCTCATCGGATGATGACACGGACGAGCAGATGCCAACACAGCAGCCCTTCAAGCTGTAATTTACAACCGAGTAGGGGACATTGGACTAATTATAACCATAGCTTGACTCGCAATAAATCTCAATTCCTGAGAAATTCAACAAATCTTCACTCTATCAAAAAACTTCGACATAACAATTCCCCTGATAGGGCTTGCCCTAGCAGCAACAGGAAAATCAGCCCAATTTGGCCTCCACCCTTGACTTCCCTCCGCCATGGAGGGCCCTACACCAGTGTCCGCCCTACTTCACTCAAGCACTATGGTTGTTGCAGGAATTTTCCTACTAATTCGCCTCCACCCTCTAATGGAAAACAACCAACTAGCCTTAACAACCTGCCTATGCCTAGGAGCACTGACCTCTCTATTTACGGCCACCTGCGCCCTAACCCAGAATGATATCAAAAAGATCGTAGCTTTTTCAACATCAAGCCAACTAGGATTGATGATAGTCACAATTGGACTCAACCAACCACAACTAGCATTCCTCCACATCTGCACGCACGCTTTCTTCAAAGCCATACTATTTCTATGCTCCGGGTCAATTATTCACAGCCTAAATGATGAACAAGACATCCGAAAAATAGGAGGTCTATTTAGTATTATACCTGCCACCTCAACCTACTTCACGATTGGTAGCCTAGCCCTAACAGGGACCCCATTCCTAGCAGGCTTCTTCTCTAAAGATGCAATTATCGAGGCCCTAAACACCTCTTACCTAAACGCCTGAGCCCTAACCCTAACATTAATCGCCACATCCTTCACCGCAGTATATAGCTTCCGACTAGTATATTTTGTAATTATAGGAACCCCACGATTCCTACCACTATCCCCAATCAACGAAAACGACCCACTAGTAATTAACTCTATCAAACGACTTGCCTGAGGAAGCATTATTGCAGGCCTTATTATTACACAAAACTTCCTGCCGATGAAGACACCAATTATAACTATACCAACCACCGTGAAAATAGCAGCCCTGGTAGTAACAATCTTGGGACTAATAACAGCCATAGAATTAGCAAACATAACAAGCAAACAAGTAAAAGTAACCCCAATCATTCCAATTCACCACTTCTCAAACATACTAGGATTCTTCCCAGCAATTGTCCATCGACTACTCCCAAAACTCAAACTCACTATAGGACAATCAGCCGCCACTCAACTCGACAAAACGTGACTCGAAACCTTAGGACCAAAAGGCCTAGCGACAGCACAAACAACCATAGCAAAAATTACGAATGACATCACACGAGGAATAATCAAGACATACCTAACCATCTTCCTCCTAACCATAATCCTAGCCACCATCCCAATCCTCCTTTAAACCGCACGAAGAGTCCCACGACTCAGACCACGAGTGAGCTCCAAAACAACTAACAATGTCAGAAGCAACACCCAAGCGCAAATAACCAACATACCCCCACCAGAAGAATACATTACAGCCACACCACTAATATCCCCACGCAAAATAGAAAACTCCTTTAACCCATCCACAACCACCCAAGAACCCTCATATCAACCCCCTCAAAAAAGCCCCGCCACCAAGCTGACCCCCAACAGATACACTAAAACATAGCCTAACACAGAACGACTACCCCAAGCCTCCGGGAAAGGTTCAGCAGCCAAGGCTGCCGAGTAAGCAAAAACCACAAGCATCCCTCCTAAATAAATTAAAAACAGAACTAGTGACAAAAAGGAACCCCCATGGCCAACCAAAACTCCACACCCCACCCCAGCCGCAACTACTAAACCAAGAGCAGCAAAATAAGGCGTAGGATTAGAAGCAACAGCCACCAAACCTACGACCAAAGCCATCAATAATATAAGCATAAAATAGGTCATAATTCTTGCTCAGACTTTAACCGAGACCAATGACTTGAAGAACCACCGTTGTTATTCAACTACAAGAACCACTAATGGCAAGCCTACGAAAAACGCACCCCCTAATTAAAATCGCTAACGACGCACTAGTCGACCTACCAGCACCATCCAACATTTCAGTATGATGAAACTTTGGATCACTACTAGGACTATGCTTAATTACCCAAATTCTAACCGGCCTATTCCTAGCCATACACTACACCTCCGATATTTCGACCGCATTCTCATCAGTGACCCACATCTGTCGAGACGTAAACTACGGATGACTAATTCGTAATATACACGCTAACGGGGCATCATTCTTCTTCATCTGTATTTATATACATATCGCCCGAGGCCTATATTACGGGTCATACCTCTACAAAGAAACCTGAAACATCGGGGTTGTCCTTCTACTACTGGTTATAATAACAGCCTTCGTTGGTTACGTCCTCCCATGAGGACAAATGTCCTTCTGAGGTGCCACAGTAATCACAAACCTCCTATCTGCCGTCCCATACATAGGAGACATGCTAGTCCAATGAATCTGAGGCGGATTCTCAGTAGACAACGCGACGCTGACGCGGTTCTTTGCATTCCACTTCCTACTACCATTTGTTATTGCCGCAGCAACAATTCTACACCTACTATTCCTCCACGAAACAGGATCAAACAACCCAATCGGACTAAACTCAGACGCAGATAAAATCTCATTCCACCCATACTTTACATACAAAGACCTCCTCGGATTCGTAATTATACTTCTAGGTCTTACACTACTAGCGCTATTCTCCCCCAACCTCCTGGGAGACCCAGAAAACTTCACCCCCGCCAACCCCCTAGTTACCCCACCACACATCAAGCCAGAATGATACTTCCTATTTGCCTACGCCATTTTACGATCTATTCCAAATAAACTAGGAGGCGTCCTCGCACTACTATTCTCCATCCTAGTCCTAATAGTAGTGCCCCTATTACACACCTCAAAGCAACGAGGACTAACATTCCGCCCAATCAGCCAATTCCTATTCTGAACCTTAGTAGCAGACATGATTATTTTAACATGGATTGGAGGTATACCAGTAGAACACCCATTCGTTATCATTGGACAAATCGCGTCTGTACTATACTTCGCACTATTCCTTATCCTCATGCCACTAGCAGGATGGTTAGAAAATAAAGCACTAAAATGAGCTTGCCCTAGTAGCTTAGTCCATAAAGCATCGGTCTTGTAATCCGAAGATCGGAGGTTAAAATCCCCCCTAGCGCCCAGAAAAGAGAGATTTTAACTCTCACCCCTGACTCCCAAAGCCAGAATTCTAAGCTAAACTATTTTCTGAAATTCACCCCTTATGGTCTAATACATAAAATGCACAATATTACATACATGTGTTAAATACACCTATGTATTATCACCATTTCGCTATTTTAACCATAAAGCAAGTACTAAATATTAAGGTATACATAAAGCATTAGTTTAAGCTTGAGAAAACAGTCATTTCAACCTGGAATAAATTATTAACTCCATAAAAAGTCGACCTCAAATTTTTTCTTTGGTGAATCAGTTAATTATTTATACTGCAACACATTAATGTAGTAAGAGACCACCAACCATTTATATCTAAAGGTATATCATGCATGATAGAATCAGGGACAATAACTGTGGGGGTCGCACAAAATGAACTATTACTGGCATCTGGTTCCTATTTCAGGTACATAAACTGTAACACCGCTATAATATAACTATACTGGCATCTGATTAATGGTGTAGGTACATATGTCTCATTACCCCACATGCCAAGCGTTCACTTTACATGCATAACGTATCTCTTTTTGGTTTCCTTTCACTTTGCATCCCAGAGTGCAAGCTCAATATATAAATTAAGGTAGTACATTTCCTTGTACGTAATACATATAGTTAAATTATTCAAAGACATAACTTAAGAGTTACATATTACTAACTCAAGTGCATAACATATACATCTCTTGTTCAACTATACTTACTATATGTGCCCCCGTCTTGGTTTCCACGCGTCAAACCCCCCTACCCCCCTACGCTCAGCGAATCCTGTTATCCTTGTCAAACCCCTAAACCAAGGAGGACTCAAGAACGCATGAGCCAATAAGTTGAAATATGGATTGGCATCACCAATATATATATATATATATATATATATACATGCACAACTCACCATTTTTAACCCAACACCAACCTAAAAATGCCTGCTAAAAATTGCCGAAATTCGGAACTAAATATTCTAACATATTC